CCAAGGAATAACCCTAGAATTCCGTCTGTTTTCTGGGTTTGGAAAAGTGCGGATTTTCAAGAAAGGGAATCTTATGATATGCTGGGAATCTTTTATGATAATCATCCGCGTCTGAAACGTATTTTAATGCCGGAAAGTTGGATAGGGTGGCCCTTACGTAAAGATTATATTGTTCCCAATTTTTATGAAATACAAGATGCTCGTTGAATAATAAGAAACTAATCTTCAGTCTTCCAACTACAAATATTCAAGGAATATTTATATGCTCTCTTATAGATCAACAGAGTCATTGAAGTTTCATTCATATTAATAGACTAAATAAAAAAATAATATAAATAAAAAAAAATAATACAACTAGGGATTCGTTGAATTCTCAAATTTTGAAGATATTTATTTTTGACAAGTCGAGCTAATAGGATGAACTAAACGAAGTCTACATCATGAACTTTGTACCGTGCACATCCCTTAGACGAGCTCTAAAAAGTCACATACCATAGTAGGGAATGAAGAAATAGAAAAAGAATATGAAATCAAATATAAAGTACAAAGAAAGGAAAGAGGATCGGATTCTATTTATATTGTATCTGAGACGAATCTTCAATATTTCCACCCCTCAACTCCTATCGACTAGACTTTTAGATCTTTTAACTAACTAAAGTTACTTTAACCTTTCGAGTCTATATAAAGTATTAACATTCTTTTTGATCGAGAGGAGACGCATTATGAACAAATCAAAATCAGATCTATATCAATTAATTTAATTAAGTTGTGGAATAGATACTCATACACAAATTAATCATGTGCCAGGAACCAGATTTGAACTGGTGACACGAGGATTTTCAGTCCTCTGCTCTACCGGCTGAGCTATCCCGACCATTTTCGACGCGGCGTCTTCCTCATTTTACTAAACGACTTTGGTCTATGTCAATTTAAAAAAGACGAAAAAGTATTCTAAAGTCTTATCCAGACCCGGAATGTTTTGTATTTAAAAAAAAAAAAACGAACAAAAAGACGACTTCGTAAAGTAAATTTCAGTTGGAATAATAATTTGGATTGTTAATCATTAATCATTCCATTGGAAAGTGGAATGTGGGTTTCTTGTTTTGCTCAAAGATGTTCATTTTTATGTATATGTATATCAGATCTATCCCAAGACTTGATACAGCCCGGATATGTTTGGGAAAAACTCGCATGAATGAGAAAGAAAAGATAACGAAATTGGAACCGTTAATGAAAAGAGAGAATAGGATGGATAAAAAGAATTAAGGAGTCGAGCGGACCTTTTTTTGGGGATAGAGGGACTTGAACCCTCACGATTTCTAAAGTCGACGGATTTTCCTCTTACTATAAATTTCCTTGTTGTCGATATTGACATGTATAATGGGACTCTATCTTTATTCTCGTCCGATTAATCAGTTATCTATCAGACTATGGAATGAATGATGTGATCAATTCATATTCAATCCTTTCCTCAGCTTGGAATCAATTCAAATCAAAACAATTTTTTTTTTTTATTTTATTTTTCATATAAATATAAAGAAAAAAAATAATATAAAGATAAAAAATACGGATTCGGTCCCCTATTAATCATCTGAAAAATTATTTCAGTACGTATCCGTATGTATATACGGTTTTTATCCTTTTTTTATCCTTTCTGGAATTTTGACGGAAGGATTTCTTTACTTTACTAATGCAACACAGTCAACTCTGTTTGTTAGAACAGCTTCCATTGAGTCTCTGCACCTATCCTTTTTTTATTCTGTATTTATGAACCCTTATTTGTTTTCGTAAAACAGGATTTGGCTCAGGATTGCCCATTTTTAATTCCAGGGTTTCTCTGAATTTGAAAGTTATCACTTAGTAAGTTTCCATACCAAGGCTCAATCTAATTAAGTCCGTAGCGTCTACCAATTTCGCCATATCCCCGTTTTGAGATTCAAATCTTATTATTACCCCCCTTTCATTTATATTCTATTGGAACTGTTGAAGTTATTAGATACCGATTCCTATAACTATAAAAATTCCTATAAAAAAAAGTGTTTCCTCTTCTTTTTTTTTCTTGTCTATCGTCTTTCATCTCTATCAGAGATCCTTCTTTAGTTTAGTCTAATCAGAAATTGATTCTAATCAGAAAGGATTCTATCATTTCTCTATCCGCAATTCAATATAAATGTATATATACCACGTTTCTTATATCTACTTCTCTTACGCTCATTTTTTCTCGTGCATTTTTGAATACTCGAACGGTCGATTCTTTTTCTTTTTTCTATATTCATTTTTTTCTATATTCATATTAAGTATTTAAGTATGAATAACTAATAATGTAATGAAAAGAATAAAATAAAAAGTTAATAGCCAAGATTCCACTAATTTACTAAATTCCTATGCATGTACAATTTCGGTTATGTGAGCCCGCTTAGCTCAGAGGTTAGAGCATCGCATTTGTAATGCGATGGTCATCGGTTCGACTCCGATAGCTGGCTTTTCTCTATTTGTTTGATTTGTTACATAGTTGATAATGTTTTTTTGAAATCAAAGAATATTGAAAAAGCTTCGTTCCCTTTTGCCAAGGGTGACTAATTATTATGTGTATGTGGTAGGAACTTCAAATTATGAATATGAATAAAAGTTAGAGTAGTTAAATCTCTGCAGAACAAATCAAGAACAAGAAAAGGACCCTTTTTCTATATACTTTCTATATATACATTATTGGTTTCTATATACTTCTATATACATTATTGGTATATATACAAAAAGATCCGGATATTTAATATTTATATGATCCATCTCATTATTATTTGTAGTATACTACTTCAGTAGATTTTGCTTCATTTATCATATTTATCCTTTAGTTCAGTTTTAATTTAGGTTTTTGATTTTGAAAATTCGAAAATTCAATAAAATTAAGGAGTTTTTATGTCACGTTACCGAGGGCCTCGTTTCAAAAAAATACGCCGTCTGGGGGCTTTACCGGGACTAACTAGTAAAAGGCCTAGGGCTGGGAGCGCTCTTAGAAATCAAGTGCGTTCCGGTAAAAAATCTCAATATCGTATTCGTTTAGAAGAAAAACAAAAATTACGTTTTCATTATGGTCTTACAGAACGACAATTACTTAAATACGTTCGTATCGCCGCAAAAGCTAAAGGGTCAACAGGTCAGGTTTTACTACAATTACTTGAAATGCGTTTGGATAACATCCTTTTTCGATTGGGTATGGCGTCAACTATTCCCCAAGCCCGCCAATTAGTTAATCATAGACATATTTTAGTTAATGGTCGTATAGTAGATATACCAAGTTATCGCTGCAAACCCCGAGATATTATTACAGCGAGGGATGAACAAAAATCTAGAGCTATGATTCAAAATTATCTTGAGTCATCCCCCCAGGAGGAATTGCCAAAACATTTGACTCTTCACCCATTCCAATATAAAGGATTGGTCAATCAAATAATAGATATTAAATGGATCGGCTTGAACATAAATGAATTGCTAGTGGTAGAATATTATTCTCGTCAGACTTAACTCTAACTAAAATAAACAAAACAAGGGTTCGGATAATTTTGCCCCCTATCGCTTAAGTAAAGAAACCAAAAAATAGTAAGGGGTTTGATTTGGTGGGGGGTTTTCTACCATTCATATATTATAGAACGATAGGGATATTTTCATTCCTTTCCAATTTTTCCAGTATTTTTTGTATCGCAGAAATTAGGAATAGAGAATCTATATCAAGGAAAGGTTTAACTGTTGGAATAAGGGTATCCATTGTTATGTGATTTGATACATTGCGTTCAGTAACATTGATAAATTAGGTGAAGGTACGGAAAGAGAGGGATTCGAACCCTCGGTAAACAAAAGCCTACATAGCAGTTCCAATGCTACGCCTTGAACCACTCGGCCATCTCTCCTACATAATGATTATGGCCCCGAAACCGAGTGAATCGCGAGTCATTCATATTAGATTGTTGAATAGGTGTGGTACGTACAATCAATTCTAACTAATAAAAATAGAAAATTTTGAATCAAATAAAGAACTTTCCTTCGAAATTGGGGGATAAAGATAATTTTTTTGTTTTTGTGAAAAACTCTTTCTTAAAAGCAATAAAGATATGTATCCATTTGTGTTTGTGAAGATGGCCCTTTCGTCTTTTTTTGATATCTAGACCGGCTTAAATCATTGGGTTGGAACGATTTTTTATGTTATTTTGTACCGTACAACTACTTTTTGTGGAATCATTTTCTCATGAGAAGTAATTAAAAGAAATTATAAAATGGATTGCTACTTATGCCTAGATCCCGGATAACTGGAAATTTTATTGATAAGACCTTTTCAATTGGAGCCAATATCTTATTACGAATAATTCCGACAACTTCGGGAGAAAAAGAGGCATTTACTTATTACAGAGATGGTGTGATTTGATTTTTTTATTTACCGCTTCAAGTCTTAGGAGAAAGACACATTAGTCGGGATAGAAAGATTTGAAACAACTCTACGCTTGTTGAAGGTGAAGTTTATAAGTTTATAAAAAAAAATTCCTTCTGTCGGGTATCTCCGGTTAATGCAGCCTCAGATGCTTCAATTGTCAATTCTAGCATTGAACGTAAGGTTACACCTACGGCTATGGGTTCTGTATTGCAGTGCATACCCCACTAGTACCAATAGGTGGCATAGAGGAAGAAGCACTACGCCCAGGAATCAACAACACGAAAACTTTGTTAGAAATTATCCCTTTTCTTTATTGGGATCGGGAATAAGAAAAATGGTTGGGACAACAAACATCCATCTCGTTTGTACTTTGGATACCCGTATAACCATCGAAGACTGTTGAAGTGACTAATTCCTAGAAATTAAGGAAGATTGAGAACAAAGAAATTGTTGGAGTTAACTTAATATTTTTATCTAGTATCAACATGCTTGATGTTAAGAAAAGATCTTTTGCAGGAAGGTTGGCTAGAGATTTCTTGTAAAAACACTAGCCCCGGGCAGTTCATAATGAGAATAT